TTATCATTCCCTAACTTAATTCTAACTCTCTTTATTGGAAGAAAATAAGTTTCTTGAAATTTTGAACTTCGAATTGTATACCAAAAAAATGAATGTTGAAATTGAAAAAAACCATCTAATCATTGGAATCTTTTTTCGGAGTCTATAAATTATACGTGCGCTGGTTGAATCATAACGACTTGCCTCACTTTTCCTCGATTTCCTCGTCGTATACGTATAAAAAAACTACGTCTAATCGTCCCTGAAACATAACCTAGAATCATATTTTCATTATCTAAACGAATTCAGAATATACCATTGGGCAGTCATTTCGTAATTAAACCTTCATGAATCCTTTCTTTCATTCTGGGTCAAACTCCTTGAGGTATCAACTAATACGGGAGGGGTGATATTAGAAAACCGCCCTCTCTCTTTTTTTTCACAAATATGAAAGTTCCGCATATAATTCTTATATCAGATATCAGAAGGATTACCATACATAACACAAAATTTCTCCACCGATTCCTTCTAGTCGAGCCTCTTTGTCTGTCATTATACCCCGAGAAGTAGAAAGAATTACAATCCCCATTCCGCCTAAAATTCTAGGAATTCGTTGATAGTTAGAATATATTCGTAGACCGGGTCGACTGATCCGTTTTAAATTTAAAACGGTTTTATACGGTCCTTTCCTATTCCTTCTATGTCGTAGGGTTAAAACCAAAAAATCTTTGTTGTTTTCCTGATGTTTCCGCATGTTTTCAATAAAACCTTCGCGTAAAAGGATTTTAACAATGTTTTCAGTAATGTTAGTAGCTGGTATTCGAACTGTTCTTTTTTTATTCATGTCAGCATTTCGTATAGAGGTTATTATGTCAGCAATAGTGTCTTTATTCATGATAAACTCAGATTATTGTTGTACTCGAATTTTGATATAATCAACATGCTCTTTTTCTTTTTTTTTTTTTCTTTATTTTGTAGTTATGAATTATTAAAGGCATATACGTGAAACCCAACCAATCTACTAATAATAATAAATCTCAATTTACTAAATAACCTTAATTGATTTCAGTTAAATACTATAACTATATTAATTATGTTATGGTCTAATCTTATAATACTTCGGGTGCTAATGAAACTATTTTAGTGAAATTTAACTGTCTCAATTCCCGGGCGATCGCGCCAAAAATTCGAGTTCCTTTTGGATTTCCTTCTTGATCAATAACAACCGCAGCATTGTCATCATATCGTATGATCATACCGTTCTCACGTTTGAGTTCTTTACAAGTACGTACAATTACAGCTCTGATCACTTCTGATCGTTCTAGAGGTGTATTTGGTACTGCTTCCTTGATTACAGCAACAATAACATCACCAATATGAGCATATCGTCGATTACTAGCTCCTATAATTCGAATACACATTAATTCTCGGGCTCCGCTGTTATCCGCTACATTCAAATGGCTTTGGGGTTGAATCATTTTGTTTATCTGTTTTTTCAATCAACACAAAGGGCGAAGTAAAAAAAAAAAAGAAATGTTGTTTGTTCAAAACAAAAAAGGAAACCTGCAATTGTTGTTTTTTTTCATCCAAAAAAACTTTTCTTTTGTTTCTACATTCCTATCCCGAAATAATGAATTGGGTTCGTATAGGCATTTTTGATGCCGCTATTGAAATAGCCCTTCTGGCTATATTTTCTGCTACTCCGCTCATTTCATAAAGTATTCTACCGGGTTTAACGACAGCTACCCAATATTCGGGAGATCCTTTCCCCGAACCCATACGCGTTTCTGTAGGTCTTACTGTAACTGGTTTGTCTGGAAATATACGTACCCATATTTTTCCACCGCGGCGGGCATTTCGTGTCATTGCTCGTCGACCTGCTTCTATTTGTCGAGATGTGATCCAAGCGGGTTCAAGCGCTTGAAGAGCATATCTACCGAAGCAAATACGATTACCTCGATAAGATATTCCTTTCATTCTTCCTCTATGGTGTTTACGGAATCTAGTTCTTTTGGGGTTATAGTTGATGGTTGTTTATCAATTCCATCTCTACTACAGAACTGGACATGAGAGTTTCTTCTCATCCAGCTCCTCACGACTGAAACGATTAAAAAATCTATGTATTTAATGAATAATATACTGAAAAAATATACCGACTCATGATATTTTTTGAAATTTCATCTAATCTATTAGAAATTTCCATATCTTGTTTTGATATATAACTAAACATGGATTCGATCTATAGAGAATTTTAGAGATACATTTAAAGATAATAGTATAGATCAAAGTAATTTTGTTATGAGGTTATAACGAATCTTTATTTTGTTTTGCTTTTTATTATCATATCGGATCGGCTAAAATTTAGAAATCCAATAAAATCAAAATTTTCGCGGGCGGATATTTACTCTTTCAATATTCAGTTATAGGATTAGTCTATGACACGACCTTTCAGAATAAATGAATTGGTTTCTGGTTCGTTCCGCCATCCTACCCAATGAATCATTAAGATTCGTTTTCAATG